GCCATCCACGCACGAATACCCTCGTTTAAAAGAATATTTTTGGTGTAGAAAGTCTCAAATTCAGGATCTTCCGCTGCACGGATTTCCTGGGAAACGAAGTCATAGGCACGTAGGTTCAGAGCCAGGCCGACTACGCCAATAGCACTCATCCATAAACCGGTGACGGGTACAAATAGCATAAAGAAATGTAACCAACGTTTATTGGAAAAAGCAACACCAAAGATTTGGGACCAAAAGCGGTTAGCAGTGACCATTGAATAAGTTTCTTCAGCTTGAGTTGGGTTAAAAGCGCGGAAGGTATTTGCACCATCACCATCCTCGAATAGAGTGTTTTCTACGGTCGCCCCATGAATAGCGCATAGCAGAGCCGCGCCTAATACTCCGGCAACTCCCATCATATGAAATGGGTTCAACGTCCAATTATGAAATCCTTGGAAAAAGAGGATGAATCGAAATATCGCTGCTACGCCAAAACTCGGCGCAAAGAACCAACCAGATTGCCCCAGTGGATAAATAAGGAATACGGAAACAAAAACAGCGATTGGAGCAGAGAATGAAATTGCATTATAAGGTCGCAATTGAACAGACCGAGCAAGTTCAAATTGACGTAACATGAAACCTATTAGTGCAAAAGCCCCATGGAGAGCGACAAAAGTCCACAGACCCCCTAATTGACACCAACGAGTAAAATCCCCTTGCGCTTCCGGGCCCCATAGTAGCAACAAAGAGTGTGCTAAACTATTGGCAGGGGTGGAAACTGCCGCGGTTAAGAAATTACAACCTTCCAAATAGGAACTAGCCAATCCATGGGTATACCAAGAAGTTACAAAAGTTGTCCCTGTAAACCAACCCCCTAAAGCGAAATAAGCACAAGGAAAGAGCAATAGGCCGGACCATCCTACAAAAACGAAACGGTCCCTTCGTAACCAGTCGTCCATAATATCAAATAGATCATTTTCTTCTTTAGTAACTCTACCAAGGGCTATAGTCATAGTGATCCTCCTATTCAATTACTTCAACCATTTCCGAGCACCTCATATCACTTCCAAGGCATACGATAGTTTAATTATCTGTGGACGATTTCTTTCTCGTTCAATGCCCTTTTTCAATGGTCTCGAAGATAGAAATTTTGCATTTTTATCTATGGGGTCACAACCGAGGTCGTGGTAAATCCATGAATTTGATTCGATTAGTTTTTCTTATACTATAGAAATAAACATTTGAATTCAGCATTATTCCATGACTCCTATTTCAAAGCCTATCCTTTAAGGGAAAAATGAAAATAAAAGTAACCCCTCTTTTCCCACTCGCTCTCTATTGCATGGGTGGAAGAACAAAAATAGGATTCTGAAAAAAAAAGGAAAGATATTGAAAAAAAAAAAATTGACTTTCGAAATAAATTTTTATGTGTAGCGGAAAGGAGTTGCGATTTTTTCTTATTCCTATAGAACATCTAGTAACAAGAATATGAAATCGTAAATAGCGAAAAATTCTTGCCTTGCGCGGTCTAAGTCTAAGGAAATACAAAAAATCCGCTTATACAATTTCATCTACATCGAATTTATATATCAGAATAGCGAATAGAGGCATCATTCAAGGAGTCAGGTCTACTTACTTTATATTTCTTTCCAATTTTATGGTGGGTTTGATTTTATGGTGGGTTTGATAAGAATCCTTTTTGCTTTGTTGATAAATAATCAAAAAAGAGTTTTTTATTTTTTATATAACCTGCTTGTTTTATTATAACAAGTCCTATATGGAAATGCCCGCTGAAGAGAAAATCTATCTGATTGTTTCTCAGCCAATATCGAATTTTAGAAAGAAAAAACAAGAATTTTCTTCTTTTTTTTATTAACATTAAGAAAAAAGAATATAACTAAAATGGAATTGGCAATATAATTTTTATGGGCTTTTGAAAGAAAAAGGAAGGATTTTTTGCAATCGTTATTTCTTGCCTCTGTCATATTACGGAAACCTTTCGATTTGGAACGGGGAGAGATGGCTGAGTGGACTAAAGCGGCGGATTGCTAATCCGTTGTACAATTTTTTTGTACCGAGGGTTCGAATCCCTCTCTTTCCGCCCCCTCGGATCATTTGGGACTTTCGAATTGGAAGGAATTCTGACCCCCGGATTTTCTCATAGATAAATGTACGAAACAAATCCAATTTGTAAGAAAAAATTCCAAAAAAAATTGGATTTTTACTCCTCACGCCCAGGATTACGTCCTGGGTCATTAGATAAGAATCCAAAGATAAAGAGGGAAACAAAGAATATCACTACTGTATAAACAAAAAGTTTGAGAGTAAGCATTACATAATCTCCAAGATTTTTTTTTTAAGGAATAGATTACCCGTTTTTCCTTACCACACAGATCCATTAGGATGGGTTTTGTTTATTTTGACACCTAAAAATGCAAAAATCAATTCTTGCAATTTTTTTCAAGAATTGATTTCTAATAAGCACTCTTATCAATATCAAAAATTAGGTTAGGTATTGTGTGGGTACCTAAAGGTACCTGCTCAACGTAGGTGCAGGGGGTAGAAAGGCTGATCCAAATTTATTGCTGCAGCTATACATTCAATGTAGAAGAATTTGAATTTTAGAATCGAAGGTTCATAATATAAGATAAGACTTCTCGGCTTTTATCCATTTTTAGAATTTTTTTGGAATGAATACATCATTCAATTTGGCAGACAGAGCAGTAAAGATTTCATCGAAAACTTACAGCAGCTTGCCAAACAAAGGCTAATAGAAAAAAGAGTACAGGTATGACAGGCATAACATCCACGATTGGGTTGAAAATGGCATAAGCTTCGGGCAATTTGGCGAAGAAAAAACTAGTCGGATAAAGAACAGAATTAAAACAGATACAGGTTAAACTAAGTATATTAGGCATAACAAGCATTTCGTTCTTGTAGAGTAGATAATTGGATTTTGATTGAGTTATTTTTCTAAGGGAAAAAGGAAAAGGCGGATTCAAAATCTTTTTTTCTTCGGACTTTCCCAAACGCAAAATACCTCCTTGTATTCGCACTCTCAAATGAGAATGGAAGAAATTCGACTTTCATATAATATCTTAATAGAATTCCATGTAATGATCAATGCATTTTTTGGATTCTATATTATCCGCATGTCTAGAATCCTAGCAAGAGAGTATCCCTCATTTTTTATGTAATTGAAGTGGGATTGACGAATAACAAAACAAATAAACATACTAGTGTTTATTAGTGTCGGATAAAACCCGAAATGGGGCGTGGCCAAGTGGTAAGGCAGCGGGTTTTGGTCCCGTTACTCGGAGGTTCGAATCCTTCCGTCCCAGATTTTTCTGATGAAACGAAAGATGAAATCGTATTGTACCCCGCACGAGACAAAAGAAAGTTTATTAGAGAGAATAATTATCTCTTATGAACTCTTAGATTAGATGCATTTCTAAGCATTCATTTTCTTTCTCAGAAAACATAATCAAGTGTCAAGTCCAGTCAAATTGAATATCTTTATTTTCATGAAAAATTTGGTCTATACGTAAAACACTGTATAAAAAATGAGACCTATCCCTTTATGATAGAGATAGATTTTTGTTGTATTATATTATTAGCAAAAAGGGTCCTTCTTTGGTTAAGCGAAAACGATCTCGATCTGTGATTCTTTAAATATCCAGAATGATCCATTCTGGTAAGGATAAGGTAAGAACTGTTCGTTGGATAGAATGGATTCCAAAAATCATACTTCTCCTAATTTTTGATTTGGAGTTGCTTCTTTTAGGTAAAAGAAAGAATGCTATAAGTAAAAGCAAAGACCTTAATTTTACTTTACACGAAATGTGTTTTTTTTACTTCATTTTTTTCTTTCTTTTGGTATTCGAGTCGAAGAAGTACGAGAATTCTATAACTACCAAAAAACTTTCAATCTTTTCATTGGAATAGTTTATTTAGTTAATAGTTAATTGTTTTTGTTACGGAAAAATATATTGCTAATCTAATTCTAATATAGTAATTAAATTAATTAAATTTTTTTTTGAGGTTGATAGTTTATTTGTTGGAGAAGAATCGATCCTTCTCTTCTCATTTCAGGATTGACCATCTCGAGTCCTCTGTTGAGAATGGAAATTCAATAATAAATAAGTCTTAAGCAAACTTGTTTATTCGTCTTTTTCGAACTATGTTTCCTTCATATGATAGAATATGGGTTTAAATAAATTGGATCTTTGCGGAGTCTTCCCCGATAAATACTTATTTCTTTTATCCATATTTTTCCATAGATAGCAAGTTTGAATTAGTATACAAAAAACTAAACTAAACCAATGACTATTCATGATCCCATCCATATTGGATCAATTCCCTATACCACTTTGCAATGAAATTTGAGGAATGTTTGTTATGGTGAAACTTCGTTTAAAACGATGTGGTAGAAAGCAACGTGCGACTTGAAGGACATGATCGATTGTGGATTTTGCTATCCATCATTTTTCATAGTAATGAAAATGCTCTTGGCTCGACATAGTCTGTTCTATTCGTCCCGAACCAAATTTGCGCTGGGTTGTTTGTAAGTAAATAGTACACGATGGAGCTCGAGAGGACAGAATTGATTTTTTATCAAGGGAAAGAATCTAGGGTTAGTGAAAACTAATAAATTAGGCCAACTTTGTCAGTCTATCCTTAATATAGAAGTCGAAAGGTTAAAATAAGAAGAAAGTCCAATTTTGGAAAATTGGAAAAACTCTTTCAATTAAAAGTCTATCAAAATCAATCGCTCATATTCGATTTCTATAGAAGAGGGAAATGCTTTATCGAAGGAAATAAGAAAAAAAGGGTATGTTGCTACTCTTTTGAAAGAAAAAAGAATAGGAATTCCCGAAGTAATGTCTAAACCCAAGGATTTCACAAATCAAAGATAAAGAATTCCGGAACAAGTAAACGCGATTTTCAACTGTCTCAACAATAAAATTGTCTCAACAATTGAATTGGATCAGAATAAGGAATAAAAGTAAATTCGTTCGAGATGAGACAAAGAAAAGAGTTTAGAGACGACTCAAAAAATTTCGAAGGATTTTTCCTTTTAAGTCTGTCAGTCAAAATTAGCCAACTTGAGTCATGAGTATAAATGAAATTTGTTTTTTCTGTAAGGAAATTAATGCAAGTCATAGTCGAATTTCTATCTACTTGTATTATAGACAGAAATTCGAATCATTTTCTCGAGCCGTATGAGGAGAAAACCTCCTATACGTTTCTAGGGGGGGCATTGTTTAGCTACATCTATCCCAATAAGCTGTCTATCGAATCGTTGCAATTGATGTTCGATCTCGAAGAGAAGGAAGAGATCTTCGAAAAGTGGGTTTTTATGATCCGATAAAGAATCAAACTTGTTTAAATGTTCCAGCTATTCTCTATTTCCTTGAAAAGGGTGCTCAACCTACAAGAACTGTTTATGATATTTTAAGGAAGGCAGAATTCTTTAAAGAAAAAGAAGGAACTTTGAGTTAATTGAAGAACTAAATGAATAAAAAAGTAGGAGAGGGATCACTAGTATCCCTCGTTGTCTAATTATTTAGACACAATTTGCCTCTTTCTTAGTCCTATTTTTGACTGGATTTATGTCGTGCCAATCCAACATAAGCCCTTATTTTATTTACTTTTTATATCTAATTTGTTTTCTTACCATTGTATTTCCATTGACAAAGGTCTATTGAACAAATAGAATTTGTAGATAGATAGGTCTCTTTATCCTCACTCCATATTAGGTTTTTCTGCCTACACTTCGCTCAAATGATAGGGTTGTCCCTCTTGCATGTACTCTCATACAAGATTTTTTGATTTCTTTAAATAGAAATTGCTAAAAAAATGACAATTTTGCCATCGTGATTGAAGCCGCTCTTTTTTTAACCTTAGTGAAATTTAACCGGACCTGTTCATTTTGGCATTTGAGTGTTTTTAATGGGGGATAAAATCTTTCTTTTGATGTCTTGCTAGTTCAATGTTTTGACAGGAGCGTGCGGTGTAATTCCATTGATTTTTGGGTTTCGATCGTATCTAAGATCCTATTTTATCTGGGTTGCTAACTCAATGGTAGAGTACTCGGCTTTTAAGTGCGACTATGATCTTTTACACATTTGGATGAAGCAACAAATTCGTTCAGACTCTTGGTAGAGTCTAGAAGACCACGACTGATCCTCAAGGGTAATGAATGGAAAAAATAGCATGTCGTAATAAAATCAAATTCTTATTTTTGATTTTTGGAATGGAATAAAAAAATTCCGATTTTCTGGGTCTAGTGAATAAATGGATAGAGTCTGGCTCCAATTCTGGTAAAATAAAAAGCAACGAGCTTAACTTCTTAATTGAAATGATTCCCCGATCTAATTAGACGTTAAAAATAGATTAGTGCCTGATGCGGGGAAAGGTTGGGTTTTCCTATGAGCGGACCCTTGATTTTTTCTTTGTTTTTTTAGAAATCCTAATTATTCTTGATTATGGATTGAAAAGGGATGTTATGGATTGAATGTGTAAAAGAAGCAGTATATTGATAAAGAGACTGTATTCCAAAGTCAAAAGAGCAATTGGCCTGTAAAAATAAAAGATTTGTTCTCTTTTGTAATTAGAACAAACATAAACTAATTGGATAGAAAAGGAAAAGATCTGTGGATTAGACTCCCTTTCTTTCCAGGGTTTGTATTAAAAAATGCAACACCCTGTTCTGACCATATTGCACTATGTATCATCATTTGATAAACCGAGAAATGCTTCCTCTTTCTGATTCAAGTAGAAATACAAATGGAAAAATTCGAAGGGTATTCAGAAAAACAGAAATCTCGTCAACAATACTTCGTCTACCCACTTCTCTTTCAGGAGTATATTTATGCATTTGCCCATGATTATGGATTAAATGATTCCGAGCCTGTGGAAATTGTTAGTTGTAATAACAAGAAATTTAGTTCACTACTTGTGAAACGTTTAATTATTCGAATGTATCAGCAGAATTTTTGGATTAACTCGGTTAATCATCCTACCCAAGATCGATTGTTGGATTACAACAATTTTTTTTATTCTGAGTTTTATTCTCAGATTCTATCTGAGGGGTTTGCGATCGTTGTAGAAATCCCATTCTCGCTACGAGAATTATCTTGTCCGAAAGAAAAAGAAACACCAAAGTTTCAGAATTTACGATCTATTCATTCAATATTTCCCTTTTTAGAAGACAAATTTTTGCATTTACATTATCTATCACATATAGAAATACCCTATCCTATCCATTTGGAAATTTTGGTTCAACTCCTTCAATACCGGATCCAAGATGTTCCATCTTTGCATTTATTGCGATTCTTTCTCAACTACTATTCGAATTGGAATAGTCTTATTACTTCAATGAAATCGATTTTTCTTTTGAAAAAAGAAAATAAAAGACTATTTCGATTCTTATATAACTCTTATGTATCAGAATATGAATTTTTCTTGTTGTTTCTTCGTAAACAATCTTCTTGCTTACCATTAACATCTTCTGGAACC